ACCAAGACTGGAATCACGCTCTGTAGGATTTGAACCTACGACATCGGGTTTTGGAGACCCACGTTCTACCGAACTGAACTAAGAGCGCTTTCTTATCTTCTTATCATTATCACACTAGCTAAAACTAAAAAAAAAAGAAGAGGATTTTTTTTATAACCCGAATACATCTTGTATGCATAAGACTATCATATAGAATATGATATAATAAAATAAAGATTATGTATGCCTGATTTTAATCGATTTCAATGAATCCCTCGTTACTGCTCAGACGAGAAGTAATAGGTAGGGATGACAGGATTTGAACCCGTGACATTTTGTACCCAAAACAAACGCGCTACCAAGCTGCGCTACATCCCTTTCAATTGGTCTACAGTGTCATTTTATAGAATCCCTGTCTTGTTTTCAAAATCCTTATTTTTTCCATTGATATATCCAAGTTATCTTGACATTTTTTTTTTATTCTCATGTAACATATAATAATAATAGAAGGCTTATATACACATGAATCTGAAACCCATCGTAAAAAATAACTAAAAAAAAAGAATATTTTTTGGGAATGCTCAGTCGGAAGGGACGTCTTTTTCGGTTTTAAGAAAAGGAAAATCTTATCTACCGAATCATTGTAAATTTCAATTGGAATTAGGAATTCCGTGTACAAATACAAGCGGTCCTTAACTACTTACATAGTTATATTATATCGGATCATATATGGATTACCATTAGGCATTACAATAAATAATACAATAAATAAAAAGAATAAAGAAGGAGGATTTAAAATGCGAGATCTAAAAACATATCTTTCCGTGGCACCGGTACTAAGTACTCTATGGTTTGGGGCTTTAGCAGGTCTTTTGATAGAGATCAATCGTTTATTTCCGGATGCGTTAACATTCCCTTTTTTCTCATTCTAGTTATTGACATGGGAAGGGGTGAAGAAGATTAGAGATAGAATCAAAAGATTTGTGACTAATCCCTCCCCCTCTTTTCTTTTTTTTTTTTTAGATAAAATAGAATTCAATACAATATAATAAGTAGAAGTATAATAAAGAAAGGAGGAAAGAGAAATAAAAAAGTAGATTCAACCTCGGCAAAATTTGGGTTTAGTCTCCAATTCCATTTAGAAATAATATTGTGAGAACAGAAATGTGTCTAGGGCAAGAAGATCATACAAGATCTTTTAATGAAATACTGTACATTGAATCGAATTCGATTCAAAATATACCTAAATATTAGTTTGTTGTTTTACTTCTTATTTTTTTTATTTCTTTTTTCGCGGAAAGTAGAAGAGTTGGTTGAATCAAAAACGCAAAGGAGGTTCATGGCCAAGGGTAAAGATGTCCGAGTAACGGTTATTTTAGAATGTACCAACTGTGTTCGAAACGGTCTTAATAAGGAATCAAGGGGTCTTTCCAGATATATTACTCAAAAGAATCGACACAATACGCCTAGTCGATTGGAATTGAGAAAATTCTGTCCCTATTGTTACAAACATACGATTCACGGGGAGATAAAGAAATAACTCGAATCAAGTGCCTGTGTGTCACTCTTACAAGGAACACGAAAAGAACATATTCTATATATACCATATTATTCTATATATTCTAGTTAACATAATTTAACTAACTAAAAAAAAAAAGCCAAATCAAATCCTATATTTTGAATTCAAAATCTTTTTGGATCAGATTGAAATAGGATTTTGGGGATAAGGAATAAACAAACCATGGAAAAATCCAAGCGACTCTTTCTTAAATCCAAGCGATCTTTTCGTAGGCGTTTGCCCCCGATCCAATCGGGGGATCGAATTGATTATAGAAACATGAGTTTAATTAGTCGATTTATTAGTGAACAAGGAAAAATATTATCTAGACGGGTAAATAGATTAACCTTAAAACAACAACGATTAATTACTATTGCTATAAAACAAGCTCGTATTTTATCTTTGTTACCTTTTCTTAATAATGAGAAACAATTTGAAAGAAGCGAGTCGACCTCCGGAGCTACTGGTCTTAGAACCCTAAATAAATAAAAAAAAAGTAGACTTACTTTACTCCTCAATTGAACCCAAATTCAAATTCAAATCCGAACTCAAACAGAGATTGATATTTTGTTCGAAAAATTGTAAGAAAAAAAATTGGGGAAGAAGAAGAAATCTTTTTTTATTGGATATTGGACATATTCGCTCATTTCATTTTGAGCGACTTTATCATATTCTCTTTATCATACTAATTTCTACTCTACCTTCCCGGAGTTCATTCTCCAGCGAACTCCATTTAAAATATTCTGACGAATTCCTTACAATACAATTTCCTTTTTTATTTTATGATCTCATTAGAAATCATATAAAGACAATTCCTATTTAATATAGCTATTTGTGCAAGTATTTTACGATTAAGAAGCAACTGTCTCTTGTACAGATTGTGTATTAATCTACTATAACTATAGGATACTCTATTCTCGCGAATTACTGCATTTATCCTAGTGATCCACAAACGACGAAAATCTCTCTTTTTCCTATCTCTATCTCGATGAGACGAAACCAAAGATCTTATTTTCTGTTGAATAATTGTTCGAGTAAGTCTTGAACGAGCCCCCCCAAAGCTTGATGCAAATAAACGAATTTTTGTTCTACGTCTCCGAGCTATATATCCTCGTCTAATTCTAGTCATTGAATAAATGAAACTTTCATGAATAACTAATTGATTTCCTTTCTTTCAGTTATTCTTTTCCCTTTTCCTAGTTTATTAATAACAAAACGGATTCTTCCAATGTATAAAATACAAATTCCAATGGCTTTTGCTACTATAACCTTCCCAACCACAATTTGTATTTTTTTATAGGCATTTCACCTCGAAACGAGTATTGATACTAGGTATCAAAAAACAGAAAAAAGTAATAAATAGAAATGAATAACGAAATAGTGGATTCCATCGTTTCTATGGTTATGTCTTAAACGGTGAGGTCCTCTCTATACACCGGAGTCCCTTATTTCATTTAATCAATGCTATTAGCAACTTGCACAGTTCAAATTCTTTGGCTCTACCCATGAATTATCTAGTAATAGGTCTTTCACAACGAGATCTACCCATACAGTAACGGTATTTAATTATGAAGATTGGCTGGGTAGCTGACCCTCTTAGTCCGTTTTTGCAAGAGTATAGGCATAAGATTTCGGCTTTGAAAATAGGATTTCCCCGCTTAATGGATAACTATTTGTTACCAATGAGGAATGTTTTCTCATCGGAAACCATAAATCTCATATACAATAGAAGAGAATTGAATAGATCTTTTTTTTTTAGTTTTCGATATATAGATATAGATAGTGAATGGCCTTCTTCCTTCCATTTTATACTATTGACTAGTACTGATCATTGATACTGGAAAATGGATTTCCCTTTTTTCTCCCAATGGTGATCTGAACGAGTCGCACATACACCCTAGTACATGTTCCTCGACGCTGAGGACATCCCCCAAGAGCGGGGGATTTCGTAACATTTCTGATTGGCTGTCTTGTGTTTCTAATAAGTTGTTTAATAGTTGGCATGTTGAATCGTATACATAATAAATGGGCTGGTTTAGATCGATCCTAACCGGATGATTATGAATTACTTCTCTATTTAATAGATGAATAGAATATTAGTAAACCCGTTAATAAGTAAGAAGATAAAATCTCAAATCGGCGATTTTCGTCAACTTAATGCTATTTTTTTTTATTCAATCGCTACAAGATCAACAATTCCATGAGCTTGGGCTTCTGTTGCTGACATAAAAACATCCCTTTCCATATCTTCGGATACAACCCACAAGGGTTTGCCCGTTCTTTGTACATAAACTCTTGTGATGGTTTCGCGCAGTTTCAGTAGTTCTTCTGCTTCCAGGATAAATTCTCCCGTTTGCGCCTCATAAAAAGAACTCGCAGGTTGATGTATCATTACCCTGATAATATAACAAATGGTTCCTCTATCTCGCATGATGAGGTGAGGAGAAGAGATAAAGAATAATAAAAAAAGAAAGATAGAATTGAGCAACCGTACAGGCATCCTTTGCACATTGCATACGGCTATACAATGGAATTCACTTTACCTTCCATTTCCATCGAAGAAAGAGAAAAAAAATATAGATATAGGGTTTATCCGATTCAGATCGGGAAATGATCCAATTACCATCCTTCCTTTCGGAGCAGTTAAAAAATACTATGATGGCTCCGTTGCTTTTTATATATTTCTCTCGTCTGTGATTCAGCAATCCCAAAGTTTCTTTTTTTTTTTTTTTGTACTCTTTCATAACAATAACATAAATATTGTTAAAAGTTTTCTGTTGTGAAAACAAAAAAGTTTGTGACGCTGAAATGGTAATGGTCACCGATAAATAAGAAAAAATCGAGAATACCCTTTATTTTATACTAATTTCATACTACTCTTTCGATATATAATCTAATGTTTTGAAAAAAAAAATTTCTCATATCGAATTCGAAGTGCCATGCTATTATTACTTAATATTCCTATTTCATATGGCGAAGGCATAGTCTTTTTTTTTTGTTCTTAAAAAACTCATTGGCGCCAAGCGTGAGGGAATGCTAGACGTTTGGTAATCTCTCCGCCGACCAGGATAAAAGATCCCATTGAAGCGGCTAATCCCATGCATATTGTATGCACATCGGGTTGCACAAATTGCATAGTATCATAAATAGCTACTCCGGGGATTACCCATCCGCCAGGAGAGTTTATAAACAAATACAGATCCTTGTTATCATTCTCTATACTGAGATATACCATAAGACCAATAAGTTGATTCGAAATCTCGCTATCAACCTCTTGGCCTAAAAAAAGTAATCTTTCTCGATAAAGTCGGTTGATTAGGATAAAATTTGTATCCCTTAAGAGCCGTACATGCACCTTTTGATGCATACGGTTCAACAAAAATTGCGAAAAAAAAAGAATCAATGTGTAGATTCCAGCCCTCTTTCTTTTTTTTTTTTTTCATAGCGGGGCCCTTTCTTTTCT